TTATCCATCTATAAAGGTCACTTCGGCAGCGGCCAAATCTAGAGGGAAATTGTGAGCGTTACGTTCGTGCATAACTTCCATACCAAGATTCGCGCGATTGATGATATCAGCCCAAGTGTTAATTACACGACCTTGACCGTCAACTACAGATTGATTGAAATTGAATCCATTTAAGTTGAAAGCCATAGTGCTAATACCCAGAGCAGTAAACCAGATACCTACTACGGGCCAAACAGCTAAGAAGAAATGTAAAGAGCGAGAGTTGTTAAAACTAGCATATTGGAAGATCAATCGGCCAAAATAACCATGAGCAGCTACGATATTGTAGGTTTCTCCCTCTTGACCAAATTTGTAACCCGCATTAGCAGACTCATTCTCGGTAGTTTCCCTGATCAAACTGGAGGTTACCAAAGAACCATGCATAGCACTGAATAGAGAGCCGCCGAATACGCCAGCTACACCTAACATGTGGAATGGATGCATAAGAATGTTGTGCTCAGCCTGGAATACGATCATGAAGTTGAAAGTACCAGATATTCCTAGAGGCATACCGTCGGAGAAGCTCCCTTGACCAATGGGGTAGATCAAGAAAACAGCAGCAGCAGCTGCGACAGGAGCTGAATATGCAACAGCAATCCAAGGGCGCATACCTAGACGGAAGCTAAGTTCCCACTCACGACCCATGTAGCAAGCTACACCAAGTAAGAAATGCAGAACAATTAGCTCGTAGGGACCACCGTTGTATAGCCATTCATCGACGGAAGCTGCTTCCCAAATAGGATAAAGGTGTAAACCAATAGCCGCAGAGGTGGGAATAATAGCACCGGAGATAATATTATTTCCATAAAGAAGAGAACCGGAAACAGGCTCACGAATACCATCAATATCTACTGGGGGAGCCGCGATGAAAGCGATGATGAATACAGAAGTTGCGGTCAATAGGGTAGGGATCATCAAAACACCGAACCATCCGATGTAAAGACGGTTTTCAGTGCTAGTAATCCAGTCGCAGAAGCGACCCCATAGGCTTGCGCTTTCGCGTCTTTCTAAAATTGCAGTCATGGTTGGTTAAACTCGGTTTATGGAATTATCAGAAGCTCCCAAGCATACATATGAAGCTTGTTATTTAACAGTATAGTATGACTCATATATCTATGTCAACCGAGGTTCTAGATCAATTCAGTATAGTAATTTACAAATAAGGGAATATTAAAAGAGATATTGATCTATCTGAAATTTTCAATTTATGTACCTCATAGATGCCATAGATTTCGTATATATATATATATATACATATTATCTATTTCGTCACATTCCTTATTTACAATTTCATAAATAGTAGATTGGAATGAAAATAATCCATTAATAATAAATTATTCACTGCGGTAAAGTGCAATGCAATTTAGAAATGGAATGAACCCTTGAGATGAATTCGGTGTGAGATTTTATTTCTCGTGAATAAGAATATGAAGATCAATTCGATTGGATCCAAGGAAAAAGTAGCTAGAGATACCTATGGGAATTGGATCCGATCTATCTGGGTTGCCCGGGACTCGAACCCGGAACTCGTCGGATGGAGTGGATGATCTCCTCCTTCAATAGGAGGAAAAAATCTCTCCCCAAACCGTGCTTGCAATTTTCATTGCACACGGCTTTCTCTATGTATATATTTCGTAATCATCTTAATTCCCGAAAAAAAAAAAAAAAAAAAATAGATTGTGGATCGATTCTATTCTGGCAATTGCTCAATGAACATTTCATCGGTCGAATGGGGTTTCTACTTGTAGATTTTGTTTATTCCGCCAGGAATTAACAAAAAGGATTTCTTTGGAGAATATCTGAATGCCAAATTCGTTCTCTCTGTGAACGGGTCTTTGAGAAAGACAAAGATATCAATTCTCGTTCTTTTGGAGATGATTTCGTGAATAGTTCTGAACCGAATCTTTCCCGAACTACGCGTATCGCACTTTTATGTTTACAGGCTAAAGTTTTAGCACATGGAAGTCGAAGTATATACTTCATACGATATAAACCATCTTTCTTTGAGGATCCACTGTAATAATGTAAGATGTTTCTCCAAATTCGATCAAATCGATGGAGGATATTGTTATCTGTTAGACCAGTCCAGGCCAATCTACCAGTTGGGCGCCCTGAGATATCACAAAACCTTTCTTTAGCTAAATATCCAATCAAAAGCGTAGTTGGAGCTATTGGATCGAATTCCTTGGTAATGGGATCGGTAATGAATGAATCATCCAGCATTTTTATCTTAACCACGAAAGTCTTCATTTGGACGCTAAATAAATAGCCCAGGAAAGAAAAACAATTCTTGGATAATTCATCGATAGATATCCGATATGGTTGGGACCGGAGATGAAAATGACACTGCCAAAAATTTGTAAGATGATATCTCCATTTTTTCACTAGAAGGTAAGTACCCCTCAGAGCTATAAGAAATCTTTCTCTATCTTTCACATAATGAATGGAAGGATCCTTCAAAAACCAGATACTTTTTTTCAAATCTTTAATAGATTTATGAGAAAATATGACAATATGCTCGATCTTTCTATAAAAAGTAGTTCGCTCTAGAAAAGCTCCATAGGACAATGATCGTGAATAAGAAAATCGTTTCCAAAGGGGAACTAAAAGAGATTCACATTCATAGACATAATAATTCCACAGGAACAGGGATAACCTTGTCTTTTCTTTCGAAGCGATGAGAATCAATTGATCCAAATTCTCCGAAAGAATAAGATTTCGATGTTCGTGGAGAACAGATCGTAATGAGTGTAAAGAAGGAGCATCTTGGATCCAGTAACGAAAAGTTCGAACCAAAATTTCCGGATGAGTAGAGTGGGGTATTCGTATATCTAAGAGAAAATTGGAATGTGGAATTTTGTCTTCCATAAAAGGGAATATGGAATGGATGGACCGGAAACTATTCCATTCATTCATTCCTTCTAGATAATGTTTCGATTGGATTGAGAAGGTAACTTCTAGAACCACTGTCAAACCTTCTAGTACCAATTCGGAATAGAAATTCCTGTTGTGACCAACTAATTTATTTTGGTTGTAATTTCCAAATGAAACAATTGAACCATTCTGTTGACGTATCCGACTAATTAAACGTTTTACAGTTAGGAAACTGAATCGATCATTGTAACTTGAATTTTCCATCGATTCGAAGGAACTTGATCTACTTAAATAATGATCATAAGCAATTGCGTAAAGATTTTCTTGAAAAAGGAGTGGATATAGAAAACGCCGCTGCCGGAATGTATCTTCCTTTCCATTTCTTCGAAACTTATCCATTTTCAATAAAACCTCGGCTATGGCCCTCATGGGAGTGACCTCTTGGGTTACAAAATAATACATAGTGCGATCCATCCGGTCAAGACAAGATAGATAATGATCCATCTGAGAGATAGAGATCCTATTCAATGGATCTTCTATCTAAAAATCTCACATGAGAGATAATGAAAATCCTTTCTCTTAGCGACCTGATCGCTCTCCTGACTTTGGAATGAATTGACACGGTCAGTATACCATTTCTCCTACACATTCGTACTCGAGTACTTAGGACTCATTCTGGGCGGATAAATCCCTAATCGTATTCATAAGAAAAACCTCCCCCATATAGATGGACACTGATATGCTCTTAACTCCTGATCAGTAAAGGGGATTCCTCATCTAAATGAAGAACAGAAGCTCGTTCCTCTGGTTTTCCCTATGATTTAGGCCATTTAGCTCTATCCATTGACTCACCTGACTTAACCGCGAATTGATTCAATCCTATTTCACAATTATCACATTGAAATGGATGAGCATATCACACATCCATCTATGCATATGATATACGTTTCCCATCCATTTGATTCCTTGGATGAGATTTGGTTCTGATCGGATACGATCAGATCAAGTCTCATCAAGATCATTTCTTTGAACGACATGCTGTTTTTTCCATTCATTTCCCTTCCAGGATCAGTCATAGTCTCACAACTTTACCGAAAGTATGGACGAATTTGTTACTCCATATAAATGTGTAAAAGATATTAGTCGCACTTAAAAGCCGAGTACTCTGCCATTGAGTTAGCAACCCATATTAGGATATAGATGTGATCGAAGTCGAATACGGAGTTATAAAATAAATACGAAGTTCTCAAATATCAAATACGAAAGAAAATAAATTGAATAATCGTTGAATGAGGGAAACAAAAACCTGTGTGAATGTCTAGGTTAATGATTAACTCGTTCATTCATATGTATCTATATATACGTAGATTTTTATCTACCATTTACGGATCAAGCCATTTATCCAAATGGGGTTATTTTTGATCCGTCGACCAAATCATCATTAAAATTTGGAAGAACCATTAACGAACTGGTGAACCCAAGAAGGAAGGATCTATATTTCCATATGAACGGATTATATCGGCACAATATATCATTGTCAATCCCGGAATGTTGTAGAGAAATTAATTGTTGAATTAGCAGGACGGGCGCATTGAGAAGAGATCTTGGCTTGGGCTTATTCACAATAAGGACAACGAATTAGACCGTCCCGTTCATTATGAAAATTTGTACAGAATAAGGAGCTCCAAAATTAAAATTTTGGAAGCTCCTCATTTTATCGATCTAATTATTCTCTCTATCAACTCAATCTTTCATCCATCTAGATAAAAAGATTTTCATATTCGTCATCTTCATATAAGATCGCATGGGAACAGGAATGACTAAATGAATATATAATACAAAAAATAGAAATGGATGGTGAAAAAACAATTGCACAAAGCTAAATATTGGATCCATTCCTTTCCCTAAAGATTGGTCTGAAATTTTTGAAATATCCCTGCCTTCTCCGAAATATCATGAACGGTTTCTGTAGGTTGAGCCCCTTTCTCAAGAAAATGTAGAATAGCAGGAACATTTGAATAAGTTTGATCCTTCATTGGATCGTAAAAACCCACTTCCTGAAGAGCTTTTCCTTCTCTTCGAGATTCAACGTTAATTGCAACAATTCGATAAGTAGCTAATTGGGATAGGTAGGCTATAATCCCCCCCCCCCCCCTGGAAAACGTATATGAAGCTTTTTCCTCATACGGCTCGAGCAATAAGAATTTTGATAAGATTCATATATCTTTCTACTATAGATCTATGTCTATCTATCTATATAGATAGATAGGCTATATGAACTTAGTACTTTTCCTTCTCAAAAAGGAAAAAAAAAAAAAAAAAGAAATAATTCATACTCATAGCTCAAGTATGCTTAGGTAATGCTCAACCATCATAAAATCCTATTCCTCCACTTTTTGAGCCGTCTTTCCCCTATTTTTTTTTTTTTTCATGTTTAATCTATCTCGATCTCTCATTTTTATCGAATCGTTTGAACAATCATAAAATAGGATTTTCTTGTTCTGAGATCGATCATCTTTTAATCATTAGGTCTGAGCCTTATCTTGCTTCGGTGGTCTCCAATCTTTTTAGAATGACAGCAACGTACATTTTGCTATTTGTCCACGTTGAGCAATCATATGAATGATTGATCCTTATATGATCGAATCTATTTCTTATTGAAATATTCCTACCCATCATAATCGGTAATTGTTTACCTGTTCCGATTCAACCATTCTGATTTCGTAAATCAATGTGGACTTACAAAGTCGTTATAGCTCATTTATCTACACTGACCTTAGATTCTGTCCCCTGATCAATGAATGAATTAATACTTACTGCTCAAGCTCCGTCATGTAATATTTATATTTTCCTTTTCTTTCCCCTATTTTTTTTTTTTTTCTCCCAAAGAAAAGCAGGAATAAAATGAAAAAATGTTGAACTACGAGCATCTCCATTCGGATATGAAATGGTGGATATCTTAATCCACGGAACCGATCATGTCGTTCAAGTCGCACGTTGCTTTCTACCACATCGTTTTAAACGAAGTTTTACCATAAGATTCCTGATCTAAAAATTCATATATAATTATGAATAGTCATTAATGAAATTGATACGATAGGAACAGGGATCGAATTCGATTCACTCCTATTGGATAAATAGAAGAAATTTCTTATACAAGTACAAATGGAATAGATTTACGGAATGACATAAATTAATCATCCTAGCTAGATACCTAACACTTCTCTGGCTGCATAGATTACTTCGGTAGTAATGTTCACAATGCCCTTTTGTTGTGCGAATTTCTCGATATTTCTTTCGACTTTGTTCCTAACAAAGTGGGGAATTTTACTTAGTTCTCGTCGACTTTCAGGATCCCAAATCAGGCCTATACCCGTGGATAGTGATCTAGTCATTATTTCCTTAGTATCATGACCACCAAAAATATCTAGAAGATGATCTTCCATACCCAGGGCGAATGAGTTATAAACTGGATCAGCTATTTGATTAGTACCTTCGTAACCCAGAAAGGGCCGATACCCCAAAGGAAAACTTTGGATATGAACTGGTGAAGAAATAACTCCACAAGGAATATCGAGACGTTTACCAATATGACGTTCCATTTGAGTACCAAATATTGCAGATGGTTCTACACGAGCGATCATATCTCCCACTTCAGTATGATCATCTGTGATGAGTATTTTATCACAGAAATCTTGAATTTGCTCTTTGAACCATTCTGCATCATGTTTACAATAAGTACCTGTACAACTCACACGAATTCCCATCTCTCGAATAGATATCTTAGTAATTGAAGCAGCATGGGTTGCATCGCCGAAAACGACTGTTTCTTTCCCCGTCAAATTCTGACAATCGATAGATCTCGAGAACCGAGCAGCTCGGGAAACAAATCGGGTTTGTCCATCAATGTAGGGTTCGTAATCAACCTTTTTATTCGATGAAATGGGAGCCAAGGTATTAACATTTCTATGGATCTGTTGGATGCATTCGGCCATATCTACAGCTCCCATGGGAGTTGTGGATACATAAGGCATTCCGAATTCATTCTCCAGATACATCGCTGTCATTAAGCCCACTTCACGATAAGGAACTAAATTGAACCAAGCTCTTGGTAGATTTATAAGGTCTTTTACAGATCCTCCTTCAGGAATCACTTGATTAATCTTGATGTCCAGATCTCTTAATAAACGTCTCAATTCACGGCAATCATGTTGATTGTGAAAGCCCAATGTGAGAATCCCAATTATATTTGCAGAAGGTACATCTGTTACGGATTGATCCAATGTTTCTTGTCCGTGAGATCTATCCAAATAATATTTAACCACTTGTTCCAAAGTTCTATCTGCCGCCTGAAGTTCGTTCACTCGATAATGATCTATATTTGCAAAAATTACGTCGGAATCAGAAATTCTGGATGCTTTGTTCGCGAAGTTTTGCAAATCCTCTTGCAAGATACTAGAGGTACATGTAGGCGTCAATATGATCAGATCGGGACGTTCCTCTTTATCTTTTCGGAGAATATTCTCAACAACTTTTTCTCGAGATCCACGTGCTAGTACGTGGCGATCTACTATACTAATAGTTACAGGAGCAAAATCTCTTTCGCGTTCTAACATAGAACGCATTACATTGAAATAATCATCTCCTAGAGGAGCATGCATAATGGCATGGACATTTTTAAAAGAACTAGCTACTCGTAAGGTTCCAATATGAGCAGGACCAGCATACATCCAATAGGCTAATCTCATGGATCAGATTTTCTCTCAAATTGATCTGTGTTCCCACCCTACATCACAGAGATATCCCTTGCCATGTCTGTCTCATGGGAGACACATTCCCTTTTTATAAGTATCGTATATGCAATGATGAGAAATCAAAAGTGAAGATCCGATTTCATCGGATTTACCATTTCTCTACTTATCCTTTCTCTTTCGACAAAGAGATAGCAATATTTGTTTCAATAAAATGAGTCTGGGACGGAAGGATTCGAACCTCCGAATAACAGGACCAAAACCCGCTGCCTTACCGCTTGGCCACGCCCCATTTCCATCCGATGCTCCGCATTCGTATATGTGCTAGTGAATACTAATATTCAGTATTTCGTCAACCTATTAAACAGAGTGTTTGGATCAAATAAAAATAGGTTCGTATCAATCGGGAAAATGATCCAATAGGTTATTGATAGGATTAAGCATAATAGAAAAAAAAAAAAAAAAAAAAATATCTATTTCATTGGTCATTATCTATCGAATCAGGTAAAATATTTTGTAAAAAACGATCTCTTCCGACCCGAAAGATCTATAATCAGACTCGCCGAATAGCTTCAATTGATCGACGAGATGCTTTTTGGGGCGTCATATTACATAATGTTTGAATATAAAGAATATAAATCGGAGAATATAAATGCCAGCTATGTCTAATATCTGTCTAGATGATGCCCTTCATTTGAATGATCTATTTCTGGCCAAATTACCCGAGGCTTATGCTATTTTTGATCCAGTTGTAGATGTAATGCCAATTATCCCTGTGTTCTTTTTTCTCTTAGCCTTTGTTTGGCAAGCTGCTGTAAGTTTCCGATAATATTCGAAAGTTTCAATCCTTTACAAAGAAAAATGAAAAATTCATTCGATTCAAAACGAATCATGGTTCAATAGTTCCCATATAGTAAAAATTCTTGGATTGCCATCATTGATTAAGAGGTTCTTTTATCACCCCCACTCTTTTGTTCTGCTCATTTTGTGGGGCAGAGGTTCTCTTCTGGTTCCCTCCCAACGATACCAGATCTAAATCTTTCTGAATTAGAAACCCTTGTATTCATCTTAGTCGATTTAAATCTCATCGCAAGCCCGGTTCGAGCTATTTTTTATCTTTATGTAAACGACATATTCCCATTGGAGAAATATCCGTTACATCTATGGAATAGAACGAGTATAAATGAGAATTCACAATCTATTTCTTTCCATAATTTTTCTCTGTTGAACAATTGAGTCTATTTATTTTATTACTTGAGAACTCTTCGGATAAATGGCAGAGCGGTTGATTGCAACAGTCCCGAATTTGTTCCAACCCAAAAACAGTTAGGTAAATAAGGATTCAAATCCCTATCTTTCCATTCAATCCCAAGTGGGGAAGAGAGAGGAAAGAACAAAAAGTTTAAGAACAAGGAATGAAATTATCCATCTTCTTTCAAATTGATCTTCACACATGACTTGTAGATCCAAACAATTCCGTTATTCATAATAGAATATTATTCCTTAGTATTAAAGTATAAATATGTGGTACGAAGATTGACGATCTATTTTGTTACACTTCTAATAATGATCCCGGAGATTACGTAATGTTTACTCTTAAGTTGTTCGTTTACACAGTAGTGATATTTTTCGTTTCTCTCTTTATTTTTGGATTTCTATCGAACGATCCTGGACGTAATCCTGGACGTAAAGAATAATTCTTTTTCTTCTTCCGGAGAGATTGAAAATCTATCTCTTCCATAGGAAGATCCGGAATCTGCTGATTTGTAGGATGAATCTCAAGTTATTGAACGGAGAGAGAGGGATTCGAACCCTCGGTACGAATAGCTCGTACAATGGATTAGCAATCCACCGCTTTGGTCCGCTCAGCCATCTCTCCGAATTATGAAAAAGCAGTTTGTGCTTAGCACGATACTAGAGTGAAGATCTATACCATATAAGTATGTACAAATTGTATCAGTAATATGATCGATATAGCAATTTTTCGGATAAGGACCAACATTTCCGAAGAGAAAATAGTCTTGTTCATTTCGTCCGAAATGATTCTTCACTTTACCTGTCCTGGCCAGTATCTGGCTGGCCAGGCAGGCCCTTCTTTTCTATAAATAAGAATCTATAAGTAAGAAGAATCGAACGAATCATTGATACAGTGCTTCACCTAGTCTGAAAGTTAAAATACTTGTTGTCAAAGCAGCAATAAGAGCTATCGAAATTTGACTCTCTGATATCGATGTCATCTCTTCATTCCCTCTCCAATCATTCTTTAAATAGAAGAGTTAAACGGATTAGTCCATTTTTTTTTTTTTCTAGTATCGGGCTTTCTCCAAATTCTATGGATATTTTAGTACATGAATGGGCTCTCTCATGAGTAGGCTTTTATTTATTTTAACGATCTCCGCTGCTTGGGGCTATAGCTATGGATGTTCCTGATTTTAACTGAACAGATCCCATGGGATCCAGAATAAAAAGATGGAAAGAGAGAGAAAATAGAAAGAAGAAAAAGGATTGTGGAAAGTGATTGATCTTGACAAAATTTTATTCATTTATCAATTCGATAGAATCGAAAGGGTTGAAACAGAATGAATCTAGAGGTTCTTGCACAGCTTACTGTTCTGACCCTGATAGTCATATCAGGTCCATTAGTAATAGCCTTATTAGCAGTTCGCAAAGGTAACTTGTAATTACAATAAGCCATCTCCGAGAATGAAATACTATTTTATCAAGTATTGAATCTCCGGGGGTGGAGATCCAGGGATGGAATGATAGGGACTTCCATTAGAGATTAAGAACTCCTTCCCGTTGGACAAAAGATCGATCCGTATGTTACAATTGAATTGTGGCGGGTATAGTTTAGTGGTAAAAGTGTGATTCGTTCCATTACCAACTTGAATAGTTGAAGGATCTTTCAATTCGATCCATGTTCCGATCGATAGCTTTATTTCTAGATGGGTTCAAATCCTTTCCTATCAATGCCGTGGCTAGGAATAGCATACATTCTCGTAATTCGGGTGGAATGAGAGAAAAGAACGCACTTTCAATTCCAAGACGGCGAAGCAGAATGTTTTCGGGATTAGATCGATCTATTTAATTTGATCAGTCACAAATCCATGGATGGAAATCCAGAGATATCTCTTTTCTTCATCGTAACTAGATCTTCAACTTACAGGGAAAATAAGTTGGAGCCAAATAGCTATAGAACGATGACTTTAGTTTACTGAGGTCACCGGCATTTTGTTCGAGCTCGGTGGGAACTCTTTTCCTGAAGATTGGAGCCAGTAGAAATAGAGAACGAGGTAACTAGAAAGATTTTTTTATTGAAATATTGAAGCTTTCCAATTTTCTCTTTCTAGAAGGATCATCTATGAAGTGAGTAGGTATTTCACATTTCAGGTCCATTCACGTATGAGAACTAACATAGATGTTATGGATTCAATTCATAGAACAATTCAGATTTGATGGGAAAGGAGAGGATAAAAGAGAGAGGATAGGAGGAACAGAAATAAGATCCGGATTCAATCTTTTTTCCTAAAGATTTGATCTAAGTATTCCTCTTCTTCATATCCCTTTCACTCTATCCCCCATGAAGGAGCCGAATGAAACGAAACTTTCACGTTCGGTTCTGAATTAGAGGTGTTGAAGATTGGGAATTAACGCCGACTATAACCCCTAGCCTTCCAAGCTAACGATGCGGGTTCGATTCCCGCTACCCGCTCATATTACTTATTCAAGATATATCAATTGTTTCCGTGGACAATTTCTCATTCGAAATGAATTTTCCATTTCCATATGACATATACTCTATTCTTTACAGAATCCCATCGTGGACGGATGAATTTGTCCACGATAAAGTATCCCTTACGGGTAAGAAAAAACAAGGTAAAAAAAAAAAAAAAAAAAAAAAAGAAAGGAGAAGAATAAAAAGCGTCCATCGTCTAATGGATAGGACAGGGGTCTTCTAAACCTCCGGTATAGGTTCAAATCCTATTGGACGTAATCTTTCTCAATTGCTCCAATTGCTGCGCTCAGAAATGTACTGAAATACGTTCTTCAACTCTTCTCCTTGCCCTGAACGGCCCCACTAAAATGTCTGATATTCATTTCTGTTCTCGAAGTAAAAAAAGTTCGATATGTTCCTGAATAGCCTCTTTCAAAAGGGCTTCTGCTTGTTCCGTGAATGCCCTAGTAGAGCGTATAATTTCTCCAAACTGAGGTTTATTAGTTATTAAATACTCGCGTAACTGAACGAGAAATTTTCTCACCTGTACGATCTCTAATATATCTAGATATCCATTTGCTCCAGCATAAATAGTAGCTATTTGTTCTTCCACTGTCAAGGGAGCTGATTGAGATTGTTTGAGCAACTCACGTAATCGTTGACCTCTTGCCAATTGATTTTGAGTAGCTCTATCAAGATCAGAAGCGAATTGTGCAAAGGCTTCTAACTCTGCAAATTGAGCTAACTCTAATTTCAATTTTCCAGCTACTTGTTTCATAGCTTTAATCTGAGCTGCGGATCCTACTCTAGATACAGAAATACCCACATTAATTGCGGGTCTGATCCCGGCATTAAATAGATCAGCCGATAAGAATATTTGTCCATCGGTAATAGAAATTACATTAGTGGGAATATAAGCCGAAACATCCCCTGCTTGGGTTTCGACTATCGGTAAAGCAGTCATGCTCCCTTCACCTAACTGAGAACTTAATTTAGCTGCTCTTTCCAAAAGACGAGAATGCAAATAGAAAACATCTCCTGGATAAGCTTCCCGACCAGGTGGTCTTCTCAATAGAAGAGACATTTGTCGATAAGCTCGTGCCTGTTTGGAAAGATCATCATAAATTATTAAAGTATGTTGTTCATTATACATGAAGTATTCGGCTAGAGCTGCCCCTGTATAAGGAGCGAGATATTGTAATGTAGCGGGAGAATCTGCAGTTTCTGCCACCACAATGGTGTATTCCATTGCGCCACGTTCTTGGAATGTATTAACTACCTGAGCCACGGAAGAGGCCTTTTGACCAATAGCTACATAGACACATATTACATCTTGGCCCTTTTGATTTATAATGGTATCTGTAGCTACTGCTGTTTTACCTGTCTGCCTGTCTCCAATAATTAATTCTCGCTGACCGCGCCCTATAGGGATCATGGAATCAATAGCAATAAGCCCCGTTTGAAGAGGTTCATATACGGAACGTCTTGAAATAATACCTGGAGCAGGAGATTCGATCGATCTAGATTCGGAAGCTGTAATTTTACCTCTGCCATCAATAGGTTGAGCTAGAGCATTTACAACACGACCCGAATAAGCATCACTTACTGGTATCTGAGCAATTTTTCCAGTTGCTCTTACGGAACTGCCTTCTTGTATCATCAAACCATCACCCATTAATACAGCTCCAACATTATTTGATTCTAGATTCAGAGCAATGCCTACTGTACCATCCTCAAATTCCACTAATTCACCTGCCATTACTTCATCAAGACCATGGATACGAGCAATACCATCTCCTACTTGAAGTACGATGCCAATATTAACAACTTCTACTTCTTGGTTATATTGCTTGATCTGTTTACGGATAATACTACTAATTTCGTCGGGTCGAATGGTTACCATTAGCGTCTATTAATTATCTTCTGAAAAATGAGACCTATAAAATAAAGGCTAATCAGTTGTGTTTTTTCATGGCTCTAAGCATGCTGATATTATGATCGATCGTACGTAAATGTAACTCGTTATTCAAACGACTATTCAGAGTTCCCAAAGCTCTTCGTAAAGCTTGGCGAGAAATTTGTTGTCGGACCTGGTCAATTGCTCTTTGTTGTTCGAAGTTAACGGTCTCGTTTTTAGAATCCTCTAATCGTTCCAAATTTTCATGAGCAGCATTGATCAGATCCTCTTTTTCTCGTTCTATTTGAGAGTATCCATTTACCTGGATCTCATCCGCTCTCATTTCTACTTCTCGTAAGCGAGCCCGAGCTTTTTCGAGCTGATCGGTAGCTCCCTTGTATAGCTCTTCCGAATCACGAATGGTACTCAATATTTTCTGTTTACGGTCATCTAATAAATTACTTAATGAAAGTAGATCATCTATCCATGAATTTCACGAATTCATGATCTCTTCCCAAACCGAACATGAACCTTTCGATTCATTCGGCTCTCCCGCTCAGTTCTGGCATATCGATCTCCTTTTTTTACCGAGCCTGCCCTTTCCGTTCATATTCTGTAAAATTTAGATAGAATCTAGAGGGCTCCTCCGACCAGAGGAATTTTCAATTGTCGGCAAAGTTGTTCTTTCCTTTTCCTTCTTCTCTTTCTTCTTATTCTCTCTTTTTTCCTTCCTCTTTCATTCGTATTTCTCCTTTTTTCCTTTTTTCAAATAATCATTTTTTTCTGCGTAGGTTGTCGGTTCAGCATTTAACCCAAAATTGGATAGGAGATTATGACCATTTCCATCAGTGGATGGATCAAATAATTCCATTGATATGAATGTTATATATCGGATCAATCTCCAACTATGCCTTTTTAACCCATCTCATATTGACACAGTGGTGGAAAGAGTACCCAGTTGTGCTTGGACTTCGAGCAGTTTAGCTTTAACCATTTCAATGTCTTCTCTTATCGATTAGTGGAAACTAAAAGTTCATTTCCCGATCAATTACGAAATGCTATAGTTCTTCCATATTCTCCATTTAGAAGTAATTCGTTGAGATCATGCACTTTACTATCGTGCAGCTGGTTGGATTCAACCATATTATTCAAATAAACAACTCGCACACACTCCCTTTCCGAAATAGATCAGTACACCGAGCACCACGCTTAGATTTATTAGATTTGTTCCTAAAATATTGGTATTCAACCCGAAACCTCCAGCAGGAGGCCAATAACCCAAGGAAAAGGAAAAATCAGTCCCATTTATCATATGCTCTCCCCTTATAGATAGGGCTATTAAAGTTTTACAGAATTATTCTCTCACTCAACTCTATCTCCTGTTCCAGTTCCAGATAGGGATATTTCGGGGGACCTATTCAGTCCCAGGTCCCGTGTTTATAGGGGTAGTATAAAATACTTTGTTCGTTCCACTTCCTGTCACAAAAGTCAGGAATATTTCCGGCTAAACTAGGTATAGGGAGAGAACTGATCTTTATTCCTTGGATCAGCCCCTCCCTAAAAAGATCGACTGAACAAAGAAATTATTTGGAGAGGGTAATAATAACGATAATGACAAGGGGTACAGATCTTTCAGCGATTACGGGATCAAACAAAGGGATTTGCAAATAGAAGTGCTAACGCTACAACTAGTCCATAAATAGTTAGAGCTTCCATAAAAGCTAAACTTAACAGTAAGGTACCTCGTATTTTACCCTCTGCTTCTGGTTGTCTCGCAATACCCTCTACGGCTTGGCCCGCAGCAGTGCCTTGACCAACACCAGGTCCGATAGAAGCGAGGCCTACAGCTAATCCAGCAGCAATAACGGAAGCAGCAGGAATCAAGGGATTCATGGTAATCTCCTCTTACTAAGGTTGAGAAATGGTTAATAGTGCGGCAATTTCATCTATTGACTGCTCACCAATAGTTCAATTATATAACAATTCAGCTGGAACGACTAAGAACTCGAGGTGTTCCTTATTCAAATATCAAAGTGATTATGGAGGAAAACTTTTTTTTTTTTATGCGCTACCCCTATACAAATATTTCTTCTTATATCCAAAATAGACGCAGATTTTTATTCACTAAAGGAATGTAATGTACCGTCTCGATAAGTAATTCTATATCACATCCCTATATGAGATCTTAATCATTTGTATCACGTATACATGGATAGATATCTATTTATATATATATAAATAGATAGATTTGACCAATTAATGGAATTAGTAGTTCACTGATCATAATTCTTATTACTATGACCGAGCAATCGAATCTTCAATTGACCGGGTATACAGGTATAACAAGAATAAAAAGAACAGGGATATATATATATCATTGAAAGCGAAATCCTATAAAAAATTATACCAAAGAACATTCCACATCACTTTCGCTCTTAACATACATCTTGAGTTATCTATAGGTTAGCGCGAGATTCGTAAAATCTTCTGTCCGATCGGAAAGTGATTTAATGATGACCCTCCATAGATTCACCTATATAAGCTGCGGCTAAAGTTGCAAAGATCAGAGCTTGAATAGCGCTTGTAAATAATCCCAGAAACATCACAGGTATAGGAACCACCAGAGGTACTAGAGAAACAAGAACAGCAACTACCAGTTCGTCAGCTAATATATTACCAAAAAGTCGAAAACTAAGTGATAAGGGTTTCGTGAAATCCTCTAATATATTGATCGGTAAAAGTACTGGGGTTGGTTGAATATATTTACCAAAATAACCTAACCCCTTTTTTGCAAGACCTGCATAGAAATATGCTACTGACGTGAGCAAAGCTAAAGCAACAGTAGTATTAATATCATTTGTAGGTGCAGCTAGCTCCCCATGAGGTAATTGGATTATTTTCCAGGGGAGAAGAGCACCTGACCGGTTAGAAACAAGAATAAATAATAACATAGTTCCGATAAAAGGGACCCAGGGGCCATATTCTTCTTCCCCAATCTGAGTTCTGGTCAGGTCCCGGACAAATCCAAGGACATATTCAACAAAATTTTGACCACCAGTCGGAATGGTTTGTGGATCTCGAACAGCTATAGTAGCTGAACCTAATAAGACAGCAATTACAACCCAGGAAGTTATAAGTACCTGTGCATGAACTTTAAAACCCCCGATTTGCCAATAGAAATGTTGACCTACTTCCACACCGGATATCTCGTAGAAATGATTTAGTGTGTCAATAGAAGATTGTACAATATCCATATTACCCCTTACAAAGATTAACTTCAATAAGAAATGATTTTGGTTGAATGACCAATTTCTCAGTTACCTCACTTTCATCAAAGATATTGGCCACGAAAAATGGAATGGTCATTTCAATAAGAATATTTATGGTGATTTTAATATATTCCCTGAGATTTGGGAATAGTAGCCGACCCAATAAATTCACTCTTGCGAGACCTAGAAATAGTAGCCAACTCAGTCAATACCCAGATCCCGGTTTTTAGAACGAGGAATTAACTTTTCATTGATTCACCTTTCATAGAGCTATAATGACCTTCGCAGATTGATGACGTTAATTTGTTCAAGATCAATCGGATTGAAGCTCTAGCATCATCATTGGCTGGAATTGGGATATCCGTGAGATCTGGATCACAATCCGTATCAACTAAGCAAATTGTCGGGATACCTAAAGTTATGCATTCCCCAATAGCAGTGGATTCTTCTTGTTGATCGGCAATTATTACGATATCGGGCAAACTTGTCATGTATTTAATCCCACCTAAATATTTCTGCAATTGAGCTAATTGTCTCTTGAGCATTGCTGCCTCTTTCTTTGGAAGTCGATTGGATTGTCCCGTATCTTGTTCTTTCTTCAAATCTTTGAACTTCCGGGGTCTCGTTCCTGTAGTGGACCAATTGGTTAACATACCACCAAGCCATTTTTTATTTACATAATGACATCGAGCTTTTATAGCAGCTGATGCTACTGAATCAGCTGCTTGATATTTCGTACCAACTATCGGGAATTGTTTTCCTTTACCTGCTGCATCGAACACTAAATCACAAGCTTCTGATAAAAAGCGAGCAGTTCGAGTCAGATTTATAATATGAATACCTCTGCGCTCTGTAAAAATGTAAGGCGCCATTCTGGGATTCCATTTCCTAGCTTGATGACCGAAATGAACTCCTGCTTCCATCATCTCTTCCAAATTGATGTTCCAATATCTCTTTGTCATTTCTCCCCCCCCCCTTTTTTTCTCTCGAAAGAACGAAATACCATGGGCTTAAACGTGGAATTATTCCGACGGAATTGATTGCATTTCAGAGATCGCCTATTCGTATCATATATGGTGCGAGTTATTCATTCTATCGAGCTATTCATTTCATACTCTTATTATATGATCAATATAACAATAAATTTGGTTATCAGCACTATTTCCGTCCGCATAATGGTTGTTCAATGTATTGTGAGAATTCCTCCTAATGGGGAAGGGAAAACAGATACTTTTTCATGATGAAAGAAAATATCTTTCACTTTGCCACTAAATATCTCATTCTTTTCCGTTCTCGGATCAATTTCGTTCCGTTCCCCTGAATGGTAAATAGATTGTTTGAATCCGGTACCGGCAGGTACTATCCCCCCCAGAATGACATTTTCTTTCAAACCTTTCAACCAATCAATACGACCTTGGAGAGCAGCTCTGGCCAAGACCCGAGCAGTTTCTTGAAAACTCGCTTCTGATATAAAACTTTGAGTATCCAAAGATGCTTTTGTTGCTCCCAATAACATAGTTCGATAGTAGGTCGCCTCTTCCAGGGCCCGATCCATTCTTTGTGCTCGCGATAATTCGATTAGTTCCCCGGGTAAAAAAACATCAGCCATTCCATCTCCCGAAATTAACACTTTCGATGTCATTTGGCGTACAATAATCTCTATATGCTTATCAGAAATTTGCACTCCTTGGGATCGGTAAACCCTTTGAATCTGATTGACCAAATGAATTCTACTTTGTTCCATGGTTATCTTAGAACTGATGAACGACCCCCAGGGGCTCCCGAGAGATCTCGTCATATCTCTGTTCCAATCCTCAAAACTTTTTTCTAGATTCATCGATATTGAATTAATAGAACGAGCCTCTGACAATTGTTCAACCTTAGGAAGACCCTGAATTATATCACCAGATTTGAATCTTTCATATATCAATGTTATCAATGTATCTCCCTCGTTAATAATTTCTCCATAATGACCATGAACAGTTGCTCTTCGAGTAGCCAAATAGAGCTCAGCTAATCTAATTACTAAGGATTCCTCATGAACGGCTATAATCTGACCAGATCCGGGGAGTGGTTCATCCTCAGATATACGTACACTTTCACGAATCAATTGTCCAAGGCTAACTACTGGAAATGGGTTTTCGCAAAATTTAGATAAGGGAAAGCACCTATTTGAATTGAATAGATCAGAAATGATGTTCCTGCATGGACCAAAATTAGAAACTACCGTATTTTCGTCCATAAAATACCATTTTGGTACTCGGAGAGTATTTTCGGAATTGCCAAAAATAGGCTGTTCCTTTAATGAAATATTATAATACTTATTATAAGTTATCGAATGGGAGGACGGAGAACGGTTAGCAATACTATGTAAGTTACCCAAGAAACCCGACAATTCAATGATTTGCATCATGGAATCATCTTGAATTGATCTATTTACCATATCATAATGTTTAGATCTCTTGGATAAAACGATTCGGGAACAATCGGATGGTGACAGGACCATAAGAGATCCACCTTCTTCCCTTTCATTAGGTAATGCACGGATAGTCCCTTGATGCTGACTAAGTAATTGACTCTCCTCATTGGAAGAAATGGGATTAGCGTGATCCAATTTGTTATGAAACATAGATTTTGAACCTGCTGTATTCTTCCTTTTTCCCATATACAAGATGGGGTATTTCGCCAAGCTAATTTGAAGAAAATTTCTAACGATCCCATTTGTTCTTACTTCAGTAAGAGAGGCATAAGCCTCTTCCATAGAATCTTTTTGCTCCCAATCCAATACTAAATAAGTTCGAACCAATTGAATACTTATGTCATTAATTACTTGGATTCGTTCACCATCTCCATAGAGAAGAAAATTACCAACTCGAACTTGCAAGTTGTCCCCTTCCCTCAATAGATCTAGGGAAAGGGGTGCTGTTATATCTGGCCCATCAGGTATTCCATATTCCACGACGGGTCGGACCGGAACAAAAGGCTTTTCCTTAGGAGGTATGATCCATTGTAAATAGATCCAATTTTCAGATTGGAATTCATCAAAAAGAATCTTTCCCGGTGGTATCAAAGTGCCGTTGTGCCGAGATATTCCATGTATCTCCCCGGGAAAATAAATATCTCCGGGCAATATTCTCATTTCGATCTTTTTTTTAATTCTTACTATCCGAACTAATCCACCTACTTGGCTCTCAATATCGCAAGTGATTTGTGTACCTGCTCGAATAATACTATTGTTTTGTACCATTATAGACGAAGATTCATATAGGATATGCACTTCTTCGGGGATGAAAAGAAAGCGACCTCCTTTCATTTTATCTTTCGATCTGAATCCTCTTGCTCTTTGATCTCCGAGGTAATTCTCTTTATTGCCGATCGAATCGACCTTTATAGTCCCATATTTGATAATTCCTGAACTATTTATTCTGTATCGAGGGTCATCCGAAACAGCAAAAATGTCATTTCTCTGTGAAATACCATTTCTGGATATTTTAATAATAAGATTGGGACGAGATATTCCCTTATTTCCCCGTTCTTTATCGTATCGCAATGGGACGAAGAATCTATTTCTTTGCTTTTTCCCTGAAATATTGAAATTATCAGAAGAAATGGTAGAATAGATAGAATCCCAATGCTCGTTGGATATGACCCGATCAATTTCTGAATAACTGGAGATTTGTTCTTCTTTTCCATAAAAGTTCGAGTCAACTGATTTGTGTTTCATTCGATCTTGATTCACCGAATAATCCGGAAGTAATTCATGTTTGGCAAGAGGAAGTTGAACATTTACTTGATCTTGATCCTTATGAAATGGAAAGGATACCGCGCTGGATCCGTGTATACCCCCCGATAATACCCATAAATGACTTGTCCTGAGTATGAGATGAACATTACCCTGTACATATTCAGGTGCATGACACACATTGGTACTCCAGTGCATTTCTCCCTCTAGGTTAGAATAGATATGTTTCCGAACTTTCTCTTTCGAAGGAGATGTTCTAGCATGAACTTCGGCAATAATTTGTTCCGATTCCACATATTGATTATTCTGAACCAAAAGCAAACTTTGTGGTGAAATAGTTAAGTCATGTACCTGATCTTGACCATCAAGAGTGATGGATAAGTTATTATGGCACATAAAAGCAGGATGCCCATGACGTGTACGCGTGGGATAAACCAAATTTTCATCGAATTCAATTTTTCCGTTGAAAGGAGCTCGTACATGTTCTGCAATATCACCTGTAAATACCCCACCGGTATGAAAAGTCCTTAGTGTTAGTTGAGTTCCTGGCTCTCCAATTGATTGGCCCGCAATGATGCCTACTGCTTCTCCTAATTCGATCAAGTTACCATGAGTAGGACTACGACCATAGCATAATCGGCAGATCCGAGATAGACTCTTGCAAGTCGAAGGGGTTCGTATATAGATTGGTTGTGCTCGAAGGGTTATTAATTGATGGGCAAGTCCAACCCCAATATCTTGATTACGCGTGGCAATGCATCTCATATCTATATATACATCGTCCGCTAACACGCGACCAATTAGTGTTTGTAGAACAATTCGATTCTTGATCCTCTCTCGACCTTGAATGAGATTGACAAAAATACCTTGGATAGTACCACAATCTGTTTTACGTACAACGATGTGTTGAACCACCTCAACAAGTCTACGCGTGAGGTATCCGGCATCCGATGTTCGTACAGCAGTATCCACAACCCCTTTACGAGCGCCATAACAGGAAATGATATATTCTGTTAAAGAAAGTCCTTCGCGGAAATTACTTTGAATGGGTAAATCAACGATTTGTCCTTGAGGATCTGACACTAATCCTCTCATACCTACTAATTGGTGAACCTGAGATGTACTTCCTCTGGATCCTGAGAATGACATCATATGTACTGGATTAAAAGGATCGGTCATCCTGAAATTAGGATTCATTTCTTGTCTCAAATATTCACTTGTAGCATACCATGTCTCAATTGATTGACGTAATTTTTCCACTGCATGTACATTCCCATAATGATGATGTTTTTCCGAAATAGAACCTTGTTGTTCCGCATCTTGGACGAGCCATCCCTTGGAAGGTGCTGTTAGAAGATCATCAATTCCTAATGAAATAGCCGCATCAGTAGCTCGTTGGAAACCTGAAGTCTTAAGTTGATCCGAAATATTTGATGTATATGTCATTCCGAAGTGATTTATTAATCTGCTAATAAGTTGTTTCATGGCAGTTTTATCCATCGCTTCATTATGAAAAAGCAATTTAGCCCGTTCTGCCATAGGGAAAAACCTCCGCATTTTCGTAAGCAAGATCCAACAATGGGTTCGAGCCAGTTATCCTAGGGCTTCCTCAATTTTGATTTCCGCATGAACGAGATGATTATGGGACTAAAAACATTATATTATGATAGCTGGTAGCGATTTATTCGGGTGTTCAGAAGCCCGAGAGAAGCCTTGTATGGCTTCTTCTATTTCTCGATCGAAACGAATACGACCAACAGTTGTCCGAATGTATATACTGAGTATTTCTCCTACTTCATTTTTTCCTATTCGGTAATGTTCATAAATTTCATGGAAGATACCCAAAGATTCATATTGAACCTCGATAGGGGCTTCTCGATCTACTGAGGTAATAATACGTAAACCTACCCCCCACCGAAGCCATAAAGGGCTGTCTAATTCAATTCGTTTTTGCCAATGAGCCCCGAGCGCATCATCATAACTATAAAAAGAAGGTTTTTTACAGGAAAAGATATTATATTTAGAGTAATATGGGTGATACCTATTTCCATAAATACCTTGATTATTTCCGACCGTTAATATATAAAGTCCAAGAAGCATATCTTGAGTTGGTACGGAAATGGGATCTCCAATAGCTGGAGACAATAGATTTGTATGAGAAAACATAAGTAAACGAGCTTCTGCTTGAGCCTCCAGAGATAAAGGTACATGAACAGCCATCTGATCCCCGTCGAAGTCCGCATTAAATCCCCCACAAACCAATGGATGTAAACGAATGGCACGCCCTTCTACTAAAATAGGTTGAAATGCTTGTATACCTAATCTGTGCAAGGTGGGTGCTCGATTTAACGATACAGGGTGTCCTTGCATAACTCCTTGAAGTACCTCCCATACAATGGGTTCTTTATCTCGAATTATACTTTTCGCAGCCCTTAAGTTGGGAGCAAAATGTCGTCTAATTAGACCACGAATTACAAATGCTTGAAAAAGCTCTATTGCTATCTCTCGGGGTAATCCACATTGATGTAATGGAAGGGAGGGGCCCACCACAATGACAGAACGACCTGAATAATCAACTCGTTTACCAAGTAAATTTTCACGAGATCTTCCTTCTTTGCCTTCGATTACATCTGAAAACGATTTATAAGGTCTATCATGACTGTCTCTCATTGGTTGTCCACGAATGCCATTATCTAGAAGTGCATCTACGGCTTCCTGGACCAATTTTTTTTGACAAATAACTAATCCCCCTGGCGTAGATCTACTTCTTGCTAATAGATCGGTAAGAGTATTATTCCGATAGATAACTCTCCGATAAAGTTCATTTGGATCTGAAGTGATCAGTTCACCTCCACCTAATTGAACGATTGGCCTCAGTTCAGGAGGAAGAACTGGCAATGGGCATAAAACCATCCATTCTGGTTCTATATCTGTTTGGAGGAAATGTTTAGCTAATTTCATGCGTCTAACCGAAAAATCCTTTCTTCTTTGAATTTTTCTATCTCCCCATCCATTTCCGGCCGATTTCTGTTTCCCCAATCTCTTCCATTCCATATATGAACGATCCATCAGAATTTGCAGATTCAGACCAGCTAGTTGTTCCCTGATAGCATCTCCTCCAGTAGCTATTTCTCTATGTCGAAATGCCCCAAAGCCCCGAGCAGAAAAATAATGAGGGATAATATCCCTCCAGGATTGAATTTCATATTTGAATGGACCCCGTGATCGTAATGAAGTTGGTTTGTTAGCTATGGGCCTAGCAATAAAAAGATTGAGATAGGTTATTTCCCCCCCCCTCGGAATCGGACGTGAAAGTTTTCTCTCATCCGGCTCAAGCAGCTGTACCGGAACGGAAAGTTCTTTGAAGAAGAACTCCTTTTGCTCCGGAAAAAGGACCAAATAGCTACTCTTTACTCAAGTTCCAAGTGGAATTTTTCCTCTACTCCTCTATCGTATTACGGCATAAAGATGGAATTATTGAGTAGTCTCCTTTCCCCCCAACGATACATTTCGGAAATACCTCCGATTCATTTGAATTTGAGACTCATGAGGGATTTACTTGTCTGTATCTCGTTCCATTTGATCCTTTAGGTCCTTGCTCTACTTCGATGGTTGCAATGCTATTTGAAGCATATATGCGATGAATAGACTCCTACAGCCATATCTGATTAAATTGGTCCGGAATACATTGATTCAGGGATGATCAAAATGAAAGAGAATGACTCTTGAATTCCATTATACGAAAGAAAAGAAGTGTTTTTCACGAAGTCTAATAGCAATTTAATATGGAATATATAAACCCTGGACCCATTCCTCTTTCTCAACATCTCTTCTAGATGCTTGTGATTCTGAGCTTCATACTATTTCTCCTGAGAGACATGTCAGAGCTAAAGGCATCCCAATGAGATTGAATAGGATGACAGTTCCTTATTCCGGATCTGCAGAATCGGAATTTGTGATCAAGTCGCACATCGCAATATACTGGGCCTTCTGATTCTTTGAGAGGTTTGGCTAATAGATTCGCAATATAACTGGGAAGGCGTTTTGAATACCATACGTGAACCACTGGACATGCCAGTTCGATGTATCCCATTCGATATCTTCGAATTCGAGAATCAACAAATTCAACTCCGCATTGTTCACAAAATTTTGAGTTTTCTTTTTCATTTCCGATCACTCGAGAATTTCCACAAGCACAAACTCCACTTTTGATAGGTCCAAAGATTCTTTCACAGAACGATCCATCTTTTTCTGGTTCATTGGTTTTATAATGTAAAGTATAGGGTTTAGTCACCTGTCCAACTATCCTTCCATTAGGTAAAATTCTCTTGGACCAAGCACAGATTTGTTCAGGAGAAGCTAATCCAATTCGAAGCTGTTGATGCTTATCCCGGTCGATCATAAAAGAAAGATTCTGATTCATTTTGATTAAACTTCCTTCCTATCTATCTGAAAGTCGTTTTCATATATAATAGCATGATCCAATTCTGGAGCTAAAGATCGTAGTTCTCGAACGAGCAATCGAAAAGATTCTGGAGCAGTACCAGGTCTAGGTATTGGTCCTCCAGTGATAATGGCACCAAGTACTTCATGACGAGCTCCAATATGGTCAGATTTAAGAGTAAGCATCTCTTGCAGAATATAAGCAACACCAAAACCTTCTAGAGCCCAAACTTCCATTTCTCCTACTCGTTGCCCTCCCCGTTTGGATTTTCCTCTAAGAGGTTGTTGTGTAACAAGTGCATAAGGTCCACTGGAACGTGCATGGATTTTATCATCAACCTGATGAATTAATTTCGGCATATAAGCTTTTCCTGTTGTAACAGGTTGTTCAAAAGTATCTCCTGTTCTTCCATCAATTAACCTATTTTTACCGGGATGATTAGGTTCAAATACCCATGGATTAGCTGTTCGCTCACTAGCTCCATAGAGCTCAGGAAACACTAGTTTTCTCGAAGCTTCTCGCTCGTATCTTTCGTCAAAAGGTGTTATTCTATAATGTCTGTTCATCAAGTTCCCTGCTAAACCGGGCAAACATTCAAAGATCTGTCCTACATTCATTCGTGAAAGTACCCCTAATGGGTTTAATACCATATCAACTGATGTTCCGTCTTGCAAATAAGGCATATCTTGTCTAGGCAAAATCTTCGAAATAATACCTTTATTACCATGCCTTCCGGCTACTTTATCGCCCACTTGTATTTTACGTTTCTGTAAGATATATACGTGGACCACTTCTGCATTATCACCAAAATTCTCTTCTTTATGGATCCATCTCACATCAATAACCCGGCCTCTTCTACCTATGGGTACTCTGAGACAACTTTCCCTTGCGGTAGACACTTGAATACCAAATATGGCTTGTAATAATCTTCCTTCCGGGGCACGCAATGATTCTTCTGCTGGTTGAGGTGTTAATTTACCCACTAGAACATCACCTGTTTCTACCCAAGATCCTAGCATTACAAGGCCATTTCCATCTAGATGACGGAGTAAATGAGCATCTAAATGAGGTATTTCTTTAGTGATTCTCTCAGGGCCCTGGCTTGTCATACAAGTTACAATTCCATATCTTTCGATATGAAAAGAGGTATAGATATCTTCATATACCAGACGTTCACTAATGAGTATTGCGTCTTCAAAATTGTATCCTTCCCATGGCATATGAGCTACTAATATGTTTTTTCCCAAAGAGAGTTCTCCCCCTACCGTAGCTGCACCGTCCGCCAGAATTTGTCCTTTCTTCACATATTCCCCTCGGCGAACCCTAGGTTTTTGATGCATACAAGTATTGTTATTAGAACGTTGATATGTAACCAATTCTGTTCCTACAGTGTCTCCATCAACCGATGAAGTGATTTTTCCAGCATCGATATACGTGATCCTTCCCCCTTGTGTGGCTATAGCTGCACTTCCTGAATCTGGAGCTGCTTGACCTTCTAATCCAGTTCCGACAATACATTTCTCAGGTTGGAAAAGTGGAACTGCTTGACGCTGCATATTCGAACCCATTAAAGCGCGATTCGCATCATTATGCTCGAGAAAAGGAATGAGGGAAACTCCAACGGAGAAATATTGGAAAGGAAAGATACTTCGAAAATGGATTTGTTCCCATGCAATAGCTAAGAATTCTTGTCGATATCGAGCTGGAGTAACTTGTTCCTCTCGAATCCCTTGATTTAACGCCAAAGAATTTCCTGTGGCTATCCGATAGTATTCATCTTCTCCCGATGATAGATAAACCATATGTTCTTCTTCCGATCTCTCAGAGATTTTATGGAATGGACTTTGTAAAGAGCCGCAATGACCAATCCTTGCACGAATAGCTAATGATGCAACAAGTCCAGCATTCATTCCTTCGGACGTCTCAATCGGACAAATACGCCCATAATGACTAGGATGAATATCCCGTATTCGAGAACTAGCAGTTCGCCCCGTCAATCCTCCGGGACCCAAATAACTTAATTTTCGCCTATGAACTATTTCTGTCAATGGATTAGTTTGATCCAAAAATTGGGATAAGGGGTGTGAGCCGAAAAAATCCTGAAAAGTAGTTGTTAATGGAGTTGAAGTTACCAAGTTATTAGGAGTTGGTAAACATTTGCGCTTAGTTGCTCTGCGTATAGTTCTTCGAACTGCATTTTCCAAACGACCTAGAGCTAATCCGAATTGATTTTGTAATAAATCTGCTACAGAACGAATACGCCGATTTTTTAGATGATCCATATCATCAAGTGTACCCATTCCAAATTTAACTCTGATCGAGTAATCCACAGCAGCCAATACATCTTGCGGTAATGAAAAAATCTCGTTCTCGGGTATATCAAGATTCAGTTTTTGGTTCGGATTTCGTCGACCAATCTTCCCTAATTCACATCTTTGTTGGAGAAATTTTTTTCGTAATTCTTTACATAGAGACTCGGAAAAGACCAAATCGCCACTTACGCAATAGAGTTTCTTATAGAACTCCGAAATGGCATTTTTCTTCGACCGAAGATATTCCTTTTGTTCTTGTCTCTCGGTCAGGAGAGATAAGAATATTTTTGGATAGCAAACATTGTCTAGAATCTCTCCGAGATTTGAACCCATAGCTGATAGTAGAATTGGAATAGATATTTTTCGTTTTTTGCTCACACGAGCCCATATCCTTGTTTTTCCGTCAATCTCTAATTTTGATCTTCCTCCCCAATCTGAAATTATAGTGCTGGTATATAGAGTGATTCCACTCTGGTCTGGTTCCGAACTGTAATAAATACCGGGACTTCGTAATATTTGATTGACCACGATTCTGGAAATTCCATTTACTACAAAGGTTCCTTGAGAGTTCATTAAGGGAAGATTTCCAATAAGTACAGTTTGTTTCTGTATCTTTCTACTATTCCTCTGAATCAATCTTGCTGGTACATATAATTCAGAGGAATATGTAAGGGACTGATATACAGCATTTCTCTCTTTGATCAGGGGTTCTGCTAATTCATATTTATTTCCAAATAGTTGAGATTCAATCTCTTGATCTGTATCCTCAATTTTCGGAAAATTCTGAAGTTCCTCGATTAAGCCTTGATCAATGAAACGACAGAATCCTTCGAATTGTATTTTCCCAAATTCAGGGATTGTAGACGTTCCCTTATTTTCATCTAATAGCATTGGAAGTTTCCCGTCCATAAAAAGAACCTATTTCGTTATTCCTTATTGATCCATAAGAATCAATCCGACGAAAATGTATATCTCGTTCGCTATATCCCGTGAAATTCTACCTATATCCAGATATACGTATAATTGAATAGAGGAAAGGTCCTTTGATACTCCCATTTACTTGAAACGGAGATATGAACAAATGGATCAAACCATTGAACAAGATTGATTTGAACACTTATCAAATGTTATAATGAGATTGAATGACGAAGAAAGGATCTGATACATTTCCTTGGTGGTTGACTTTAGCACCTGTTCAATGTTATAATGAGATTGAATGACGAAGAAAGGATCTGATACATTTACTTGGTGGTTGACTTTAGCACCTGTTCAATGTTATAATGAGATTGAATGAGAAATAGTATTTGATCTTTCTATTACATTTCCATAATGGTTCGGCGACATAGCCAAGTGGTAAGGCAGAGGACTGCAAATCCTTTATCCCCAGTTCAAATCCGGGTGTCGCCTGGTTAGGTGGAGAGAGCGAAAGAGAAGGAAGAGTTTGGATTTCCATTATATCACCTCTGGAGACAACTTAAGCTGCTCCATATTACTAATGTGGCCCATCGCCTTTTGATCCTGTCATAAATAGACGAACCTGTGGGAATAAGGGAAGTTTATAGAAACTTGTTCCGAAGAACAAGTGAATCTATGGATCTCTCAGAGAGACTCGTCAACAACGTTTGGAATGGAAAGGATCTAATTTCGACTTTGCGTTATTGTGATTAGTTCCCTTATCATCAGTGATCGATAATGGAATAATTTTTTTGTAAATAGAGAACACAATTCGTATGGATATAGTCAGTATCGCTTGGGCTGCTCTAATGGTAGTTTTTACATTCTCTCTTTCACTCGTGGTATGGGGAAGAAGTGGACTCTAAGAATCTAATGCAATTCTCAATCAATCGTTTTGTTCCAAATCATTCAATAATGAAAATATCTTCGATTTCGTAAGGACCTAGGAATATTGAGTTCTTCCTATCCCGAAAATTGAATATTCGTTCTATAGAACGATTTTTTCTTCTTTTATAGAACTATTTTCCCTTTCTTTCCGCAAGGGATATGCATAATAGAATCAATTTCTTACCCTTTTCCTATGAGAAATTGGATTCTTCCTCAATCTCAAGTTTTGATGAACTAGTTCTTCTCTCAAATGAACCGAGAATCTCGTTCTCTCCAATCAATTTCTTTTCGAAATGAAAAGATCGATTGGGTTGATTTCGGATGCGCCTGTCCTATCCTCTTTTTGTGATATATCCAGGATCTTTATACTTAGGCTCATGTCAGACTCGGTCGGTTCTACCTATCCATGTTCTACAGAGAGGGCAGAAATCAAAACCAAAAACGTATGAATTAGTCTACATTTTCCTCAGATAATTTCAAATTGATCTAATTTGATACAGATCTGTTCTCGGATAAATATGGAGCATATTGAGCTATCTTAACCATAGATTCCTTTTCCATATGAATGATTTTTATCATGCCATTTCAAGTTCCATATCCACTATGCCCGCCCCATAGAAGTATATTAAACTTCGATCCAAAACGATATTTTTATTTTTAAAGTACGTTCAGAATCAAATCTCTGCCCTGTATCTATTAGGTCTCTATTTTTAAAGGGCATATAGAAGTCTACCTATTGCGATTAGCCCTGTCTCTGCTACGGCACCAGGTCTTAATCCTATATATATATATATATATATATTAGAGGGTATAGAATGTAGTATTTCTATCTAAAATAGAGAATTTTTCCCATAGGGACAAATGCTATTCAGATATATCCATAGATATAGATATATATGCAATGCGGAATAGGTAGTACGAAAGAAAGGGCTATATAACCCTTTCTTTCGTACTACCTATTCTCAGAATCAATTTCTACCCCGTGATAGAATTGATAAATACAACTTATCGCCTATTACTTATCATCTATTTAAGATTAAGGATTTGGATCCTTTCAATTTATCTAGTCATGAGTAAAAACTCAAATTCGGTATGAATCAATTGCTTTCACTGACTGTTTTTACGTAAATGATAAGTAGAAAAGCAGTAGGAACTGAAATGAACAGTACAATAGCGATAAATGCGAGAATATTTACTTCCGTGATCTTATCATTTTCACTTCGTTCTACAATAACTCGAGATTTGATCTCATAAAGATGATGAATCCCTTTTAAGGATCCATAAATGTGATTGATTGAATCCCTGGAGTATGAGATTGGACGAATAGAATCAATTTGAATAGCAAAATCTGATGGATCTAATGAATTACTCAATGGAAATGAGTATAACATAATATGATCCTTTATTCATACCGGATCCAGTAATTTGATTCCCAATCGATCATATTTGTCCCACTCAACTCATATAGTCACATTTATCGCCTTACTTATGCAATAAGATTTTGCCACTAATACAGATTCTATTGGACATAGGCCTAAGCGTTACAGATATGGTAGGGATATGAGGGAAGAATCACCCTGAACGGGTGAAGTTAATGATAATCCAAATTGCTATTCGGAAGACAGAAAAGTAGGATAAAGACCGATTCGATGAATAGTATTAAGAATCTCATATTCTGATCAATTTCCTATTTTGATAGGACCAATTGGGTAGGGAAAACCCTACATCATTGGAGAGAGTACATCTTTATCAGTACCCCGTATGTCCCAATATGAGATGTATATATGGAGAATCGATCCTACGGATCGAGGAAATGAACAAGGATGGATCGGACAGTTCTCCCGATTCGAGTAGGAGAGATACCCAAAATTGCACTAATTCCCCATGACAAAGAAATGATAGTTCAAATTTTCTCCGGGGGGATAACCCATGACCCAGGAACTATAAAAACTATTTTGAATAGGAAGTCCAAGGATCATTCAATTCTTACATGAGAATTCTTAAAAATTGCAGTGTTCAAGGATCTATGATATGGCTGGTCATGAGAAAAAGATACTAGCGAGTGTGGAATAATAACAATATTAGACATGTCTTTTAGAATGAACAGGAAAGAGATGGAGGGGTGTATACTGGGTATCATCAGGAATGATCTAGAGGGACCGACCTCCACGAGATTATTACTTGGGAAGACTACCTCTGTGTTCCTCTCAGATCTCTCTATACTCCCACGAATATCTGTTCAGAGAATGAAATATTTCATGAGGTAAATAGGTGTTTGTGTTGTCACAAATCACCATGAGAATGAAATGTTCTTACCAAAATGGTTACAGAATTAGAGAATCCATTCTGGATTTGATGGATATCTATCCACATCTATATCTACATAGATGTCTATAGACATGGATGAATATGGGTTTTTTCTACCGCAAAATGCGTTTACCCCCATTCTTTTTTTTTTATTCTTCTTCAGATGATTTAGAAGAGGAATTGATCAACTTATTGGATCGGGACTGACGGGACTCGAACCCGCAACTTCCGTCTTGACAGGACGGTACTCTGACCAATTGAACTACAATCCCAATAGGTGCACAGTACAGTACATTTACTATCAGATTCTTAATACAGATTAGATTAGTGCCAGATCAATGAAAGATCTGATCTTTCTCTTTCTCTTCCTTCTATTATCCCTTTTCCTTTCATTTAAAAAATACCCATTCGTTCTGTTCCATATCCATATAGATATATACACATATCTATATAACACATATCTATATAAAGATATAGACAGATCGGGGATTCAATAACCAGTTACCTTTCCATCAATATCGAAGATTGACATGAATATTTCATATCGATGATGGGTTGGTAAAGTTGGCATTGGGTCGAGCTGGATTTGAACCAGCGTAGGCATATTGCCAACGAATTTACAGTCCGTCCTCATTAACCACTCGGGCATCGACCCAGGAACAATGAATTGAAAGTGTTTGGAATACCAAATAAGTATTCCTGGAGAAAGATTCCCATAGTACCCCTAGGGGAAGTCGAATCCCCGCTGCCTCCTTGAAAGAGAGATGTCCTGGGCCACTAGACGATAGGGGCCTGCCTATCGTCATAATAGGCAAATTTCTGTGAAATTGTCAATAGTATGGCCCGAAGAATTTTTTCTATGCCAGTGGTTTTATATCATTATTGTATTGCTCGTTCGTGAACTCCCACATGTATTACGAAATAGATAATTATCACGAAATAGAGAATCCACCCGGTAAGGTTTTATAGATACCAACAGGAAATGGTCACAACCCCATTTGAGAATTCGATTTTCAAATTTGATTACTTCTTCGTGTTTGCGCAAGGCCACCTATACATTCCGTTGAACAACGATAGGTAATATTTAGGAGATGTTCCTTCTACCAATATTGCGTTCTTCATATAAGATAAGGACCCCCCGACTAATTTGCGGAATCGAAGAATATTCATATTGGTTCTGAGAAAAAAAAAAGTAAGTGAATCTGACCCATTAAGTTAGGGATGTATCAGCTACTCTGATACCGAGATTTGATGGAGATTATGAAAGTGGATCTTTTCGTTGAATTATCCAAAATTGATCGATATTATCGATCGAACTCGCTTATTCAGCTATCGAATGTTTCGTCGAATTAATCGTTATTATCTTCTCTCCCCGGAAAGGGATGAATATGGGAGTGTATTCTGAATCACAGACAAAATGGAATTCCCTTTCTCTTTAACTCTAGGAATAGGTTGATCCATATGTATATAATAGAATCTATATACGAATGTTGAATTCTATCTCGATATATCAAACATTCCCATATTAACGATTTCCCTTTGCTTATTCCACCAATGAGAAATAGATCGAAATTAAGATATAGAGAGAAGAGAAAGAAAAAAAAAAAAAAAAAAAGAAAGGAACTTTGAACTTTTCTATTACAATGGTAAAATAGATAAGTATCCTTTTTCTCTTCGAAGAGAAGGAAAAGGACAAATCTTAGGAATTATTTCCTTTCGTTCTATGGGTTAGAAAAGCATTTACTCCTTCTTGTTCTTGTAAATTCATTCGTATCGGACGAAGATATAGCAATAAGAATATACATAAAGATTGATGGGATCGATAGAAATACTCTTATTGATTTTTCCATAAGATCTTGGAGAGGGTTAAAGAATGAATAATAAATTCAATATTTCAAATATTGAATGGAATAGAGATTGAGAATAGAATCTGATAAAGAACTGAGGGGAAAAGAAAAGCTCACCTGCCTCCGTTATTTCATTGATGTTACTTGATTATTCGAAGATCAGATAGGAACTTAATATGAAAAACTTGGAATCGAGCTATCATGCATTTACCTATATTGGATTGGTTTGGTTCAATGAAAGTGAAATATGTGTGCCAACAATAAATCTTCGGAACCGAATCTTTTGGGAGGGATGATGGATAATCTGTTGTCCGTAGATGATCAAACCATCGTATACCTTTTGATGATATAGGGTGCTCGGAAATGGTCGAAATAGTTCAATAGGAGGATCACTATGACTGTAGCTCTTGGAAAGTCTTCCAAAGAAGAAAAAAATTTATTTGATATTGCGGATGACTGGCTACGTAGGGACCGTTTCGTTTTTGTGGGTTGGTCTGGTCTATTGCTCTTTCCTTGTGCCTATTTTGCCCTAGGTGGATGGTTCACGGGTACAACCTTTGTAACTTCATGGTATACTCATGGATTGGCCAGTTCTTATTTGGAGGGCTGTAATTTTTTGACCGCCGCAGTTTCTACTCCTGCTAATAGTTTAGCACATTCCCTGCTGCTATTATGGGGTCCTGAAGCACAAGGAGATTTTACTCGTTGGTGTCAATTAGGTGGTCTATGGACTTTCGTTGCTTTTCATGGTGGTTTTGGTCTAATAGGCTTCATGCTACGCCAATTCGAACTTGCTCGATCTGTACAATTGCGACCTTATAATGCAATTGCATTCTCTGCTCCAATTGCTGTTTTTGTTTCCGTATTCCTGATCTATCCATTGGGCCAGTCTGGTTGGTTTTTTGCACCTAGTTTTGGCGTAGCAGCTATCTTTCGATTTATCCTCTTCTTTCAAGGGTTTCATAATTGGACCTTGAACCCATTTCATATGATGGGAGTTGCCGGAGTATTGGGTGCTGCTCTTCTATGTGCTATTCATGGTGCTACTGTGGAAAATACTTTATTTGAAGATGGTGATGGTGCAAATACGTTCCGTGCTTTTAACCCAACTCAAGCTGAAGAGACCTATTCCATGGTCACCGCTAACCGCTTCTGGTCTCAAATCTTTGGAGTTGCTTTTTCCAATAAACGTTGGTTACATTTCTTTATGTTATTTGTGCCAGTGACCGGTTTATGGATGAGTGCCATTGGAGTAGTTGGTCTAGCTCTAAACTTACGTGCCTATGACTTTGTTTCCCAGGAGATCCGTGCAGCAGAAGATCCTGAATTTGAGACTTTCTATACAAAAAATATCCTCTTAAACGAAGGTATTCGTGCTTGGATGGCGGCTCAGGATCAGCCTCATGAAAACCTTATATTCCCTGAGGAGGTTCTACCCCGTGGAAACGCTCTTTAATGGAACTCTAGCTTTAGCTGGTCGTGACCAAGAAACCACCGGTTTCGCTTGGTGGGCCGGTAATGCTCGACTTATCAATTTGTCTGGTAAATTACTTGGGGCCCACGTAGCCCATGCCGGATTAATTGTATTCTGGGCTGGAGCAATGAACTTATTTGAAGTGGCTCATTTCGTACCGGAAAAGCCTATGTATGAACAAGGATTGATTTTACTTCCCCATCTAGCTACTCTAGGATGGGGAGTAGGTCCTGGTGGGGAAGTCGTGGACACTTTTCCATATTTTGTATCTGGGGTACTTCACTTGATTTCCTCTGCAGTTCTAGGTTTCGGTGGTATTTACCATGCACTTATAGGACCCGAAACTCTCGAGGAATCCCTTCCATTTTTTGGTTATGTATGGAAAGATAGAAGCAAAATGACCACAATTTTAGGTATTCACCTAATCTTGCTAGGTGTTGGTGCTTTTCTTCTAGTGCTCAAGGCTTTGTATTTTGGAGGTGTATATGATACCTGGGCTCCTGGTGGTGGGGATGTAAGAAAAATTACGAACCTGACTCTTAGCCCAAGTGTTATATTTGGTTATTTACTCGAGTCCCCCTTTGGGGGAGAGGGATGGATTGTTAGTGTGGACAATCTAGAAGATATAATTGGGGGACATGTATGGTTAGGTTCTATTTGTATCTTCGGGGGTATCTGGCATATCTTAACCAAACCTTTTGCATGGGCCCGTCGTGCGTTTGTATGGTCTGGAGAAGCTTACTTGTCTTATAGCTTAGGGGCTCTCTCTGTCTTTGGTTTCATTGCTTGTTGTTTTGTTTGGTTCAACAATACAGCTTATCCCAGTGAATTCTATGGGCCTACCGGCCCAGAAGCCTCTCAAGCTCAAGCGTTCACTTTTCTAGTTAGAGACCAACGTCTTGGAGCTAATGTGGGGTCCGCCCAGGGACCTACCGGTTTAGGTAAATACCTTATGCGTTCTCCTACCGGAGAGATTATCTTCGGAGGAGAAACAATGCGCTTTTGGGATCTTCGTGCTCCCTGGTTGGAACCTCTAAGGGGTCCTAATGGTTTGGACCTGAGTAGGCTGAAAAAAGACATACAGCCTTGGCAAGAACGACGTTCGGCGGAATATATGACTCATGCTCCTTTGGGTTCTTTGAATTCCGTGGGTGGTGTAGCTACCGAGATTAATGCGGTAAATTATGTATCTCCCCGAAGTTGGTTGGCTACCTCTCATTTTGTTTTAGGATTTTTCTTTTTCGTGGGCCATTTGTGGCATGCGGGAAGGGCTCGTGCAGCTGCAGCAGGATTCGAGAAAGGAATTGATCGTGATTTCGAACCTGTCCTTTCCATGAACCCTCTTAACTAGAACAAGAGATCAAATTGATGAAAGAGAGAGATCGATTCAATTTCATTGCATCTCCCAATCGGTATAGGGGTATCATTAAATACTCCCCTTCCAACTTGACCTTGTAGCTCGGCTATATTCAGCCGAGCTATTCTCTTTTTGGTATGGGCCAGGCCGATAAGTTGAATTGTTCAACAAACAAAAGGAGAGAGAGGGATTCGAACCCTCGATAGTTTTTTGTAACCATACCGGTTTTCAAGACCGGAGCCATGAACCACTCGGCCATCTCTCCCGGGGATAATTTTTATTTTACTCCCCCAGGGAATATCTGCCTATATGGTTTATACCATGACCGTATATGCATAGATTGATGCATGTATATGACATATACCTATACCTATATATGACATAGGATTCTTTATCATGATCATCTGGAAAAAGAATTTCCCTCCTCCTTCACGCCCGAATAAGAATTCGATGGCCATGGTGCATTTGGGGAAAATTTCGCCGGATGGGGATCGGATGGTATAGTCCATTTCACCCGTCGGAAGCTTGTGGGGTCACAAACATGACTATTGCTTTCCAATTGGCCGTGTTTGCATTAATTGCTATTTCATTCCTCCTAGTGATTGGTGTACCTGTCGTACTTGCCTCTCCTGATGGTTGGTCAAGTAACAAAAATGTTATATTTTCGGGTGCATCATTATGGATTGGATTAGTCTTTTTGGTAGGTATCCTTAATTCTTTCATATCTTAAATTGGAAATGTTTCGGGTTAGAATTTCCTCCCCACTCAGATGGCATTCTAGTTCTGAAGGGCATTTGGTATAAGTTCCAAGAAACAAAATAAAAGTGTTCGAGGGAGGGGTTCTTTCGCTATAATGTAACATTATTACATAAATGGTATCTAAACATATACAAATGAGATATCTATCTATATCTATAGATATGTTCATATCTATAGATAGATAGATATATCTATATAGAAACATATATGTTATATATATGTGTATATCGGAATGACTAAGAGCGGGTATGGTTGAGTGGTAAAATTTCTCCTTGCCAAGGAGAAGATGCGGGTTCGATTCCCGCTACCCGCCCATTCAAAGGAATGGAATAGGATAATTAATAACTCGTGTAGTGTTCATATATTTATCCTACTTCTCATTCCATTCTTAAATGAGAGGATAATCTTTTCCAGACTGTAAATATTCTTTCTGTTCTGGCGGAGACGGGATTTGAACCCGTGACCTCAAGGTTATGAGCCTTGCGAGCTACCAAACTGCTCTACCCCGCACTATCCTTTGATAGGATAATCGAAAATTGACATACCAAACAAGCATTGGACATGCCATCCCCCTATAAGGATAGGGGGACTTTGATTTCTATTCTCACTTTCTATTCTCATAAGAATATTCAAGAGAATATTTTCTCTTCCTACCAACTCGATTTTTTCATCCCGGGCAACAAACATGCGTGGGTCATCTCACGAAGTACATGTCCGGATAGACCGAAGTCCCGATAGTTGGCTCTGGATCTCCCAGTCAGAAAACAACGTCGATGAAGACGTGTAGGTGTACTATTACGTGGTGAGGATTGCAATTTTCTATGAATTTCCCATTTGTCATCTAATGATGAAACTTTGCTTATCTCTCTTT